TTCTTTGAATCGAGTTGGCCCGAAATCAAATTCAAATAAAGAAAGAAAATAAAAATCAAATGAAAATATTCAAGAATTTGAGATTTCTTGAAAAGGTCAAGGTTTTCTTTTTTTTTTTTTTTTAGTGTCCGTCTATAATGACTGATGAATCAAGAACTTTCAATTGGAACTAAACGAATTCTTTAAATTAGTTTTTCTTACCGTCGTATCTGGATTGAGACTTAGGTAAATGTTTTCTTCATATATGTAGTAAAAGAACATATCTAATTTAGCTCTTTCATGCCTATTCTAACTAGTTATTTTGGTTTTTTACTGGCTGCTTCAACTATAACCCCAGCTCTATTTATTGGTTTGAACAAGATACGACTTATTTGAAATGAATGAAATGAAATAAACAATTTACAAAAATAAAAATCAAAGCCTTTCAGAATATTTCATTTCAGGTATTCTATGGTTCCTTCCCGCGTCAATTGCCAATTCCTGGTCATTGAGATTCACGGATAATTCAGATTAATATTTAGGGATAGATCTTACCTCTCTTTTTTTATTCCCTAAAACAAATCGAAATGATTGAAGTTTTTCTATTTGGAATCGTCTTAGGTCTAATTCCTATTACTTTAACAGGATTATTTGTAACTGCATATTTACAATACAGGCGCGGTGATCAGTTGGACCTTTGATTGAGTAACATCTCTTTTTTTGATTGACCTCCTCCTTGTAGGAGGTCAAATTTAAGTTGCAATTCTACTTTGTTTTGTTAAGTTATTTCATTGTAATTCGACATAACATAAACGGAATCACGCTCTGTAGGATTTGAACCTACGACATCGGGTTTTGGAGACCCGCGTTCTACCGAACTGAACTAAGAGCGCTTTCTTATATCCTATAACAGTAGATACGATTGTAAAGAAGTAAAGAAAAGGATTTTTTTACCCCCGGGGTTTTTGTGTACATATAGTATGTAAAAAGGGAAGATTATGTCCAAATTTTCCCGATCTTACTCAATGAATCCCTCGTAACTGTCCATAGGAGAAAGAATAGGTAGGGATGACAGGATTTGAACCCGTGACATTTTGTACCCAAAACAAACGCGCTACCAAGCTGCGCTACATCCCTTTGAAAAATTGTTGTACAGTGTCATTGTATAAAATCCATGTCTTGTTTTCCACATCCTTCTTTTTTGCTCTACCTATATAGATAGGTAGAGAGTGTTCTTGTCATTCTTTTTTTTAGGGGGCGGCAAAATTTCATCTGCTGGGTCATTGTACATATGCATTTTAGTTAGTAATTCCTAATTCTAATTTCATTTCGAGCAAAAACAAATGATCTTGAACTAAAAGATCGGGTTATCTATGATTTATGTATTAGAATATCGAACTAGGACTATATATGTATTACAATATACAATACAAATAAAGAATTAAAAGAAATAAGAAAAAAAAAAAATATAAAATAAAAGAAGAAGGAGGATTTTCAATGCGAGATATAAAAACATATCTCTCAACGGCACCTGTGCTAACCACTCTATGGTTTGGGTCTTTAGCAGGTCTATTGATAGAAATTAATCGTTTATTTCCAGATGCCTTGTCATTCCCCTTTTTTTAATCCTGATTGAATTCTTGTATTGATCTGTGAAGAAATGAAGAAGATTTGAGATACAATTCTACGTAACATGGCTCTAATTTCGCTCCCTTTTTCTTTCCTATCCTAAAAAAAAAGAAAGAGAAAGAAAAAGTGTATGGAAATGTGGATCCAGTCTAGGGGCGGTTCCCCGAGATTCTAACATAAAAAGAAGAAAATCCTGAGATTAGGATAGGAATAATCCATAGTTAGAAAAAATTGTATTAATTAATTATTACGATATTCTTAATATTCTTCTATTAATGAATATGACTCTCTTTCTTTATAGTTATAGTAATAGTAATTAATAGTAATTAGATTTTAGATTATAGTACTTCGAAGTCATTCAAATTCTAATAATTCGAAAAAGAAAATATTTACAAATTTCATTTCTAGTTAATAACTTTTATTAATATAGATATAGAATCTAGATTCTTTTTTTTTTATTTGGTTCGGATCAAAAAGAAAATGAGGAGAGTTATAAAGTGAAGTCGATCCAAAATGAAAAGGAGGTTCATGGCCAAGGGTAAAGATATCAGAATTATAGTGATTTTGGAATGTACCCGTTGTGTTCGAAAGGGTGTCAATAAAGAATCGCCGGGCATTTCTAGATATATTACTCAAAAGAATCGACACAATACACCCAATCGATTAGAATTTAGAAAATTTTGTCGCTATTGTCAAAAGTATACGATTCATGGGGAAATAAAGAAATAGATGGAACAGAATGCGTGTGTGATTTTTCCAAGTAGCGGGAAGAGTAAGAACTTTACATCTTAACATATATAATACAAACCAAATCCTATTTTGGTCGAATCTTAAATGAATAAGAAAAAGAATAGGATTCTATTTTCTAGATTATTTTAGATATAAGAAATAAACAAACAAGGAATAAGCAAACCATGGATAAATCCAAACAACCTTTTCGTAAATCCAAGCGATCTTTTCGTAGGCGTTTACCCCCAATTGGATCGGGGGATCGAATCGATTATAGAAACATGAGTTTAATTAGTCGATTTATTAGTGAACAAGGAAAAATCTTATCTAGACGGACGAATAGGTTGACCTTGAAACAACAACGATTAATTACTATTGCTATAAAACAAGCTCGTATTTTATCTTCGTTACCTTTTCGTAATAATGAGAAACAATTGGAGAGAGTGGAGTCGATCCCTAGAACTACTGGTCCTAGAACCAAAAAGAAATAGATATACTCCTCAAAACTCCAATCGGAACTCAAGCTCATATTAATGTTTTGCTCGAAAAAAATTAGAATCCAGATTCGATTCTTGTATTCTAAAAAAGGAAAAATGGGGAAGAAATCTTTTTTTCTTGAAAGATTTTCGTTTATTCCTACTACTCAAATCTTAATTTCTTTTTCTTCTATCTTCCCGGAGTCCATTCTCCGGGAAATCCTGTTTCAATCATTCTTGTTTCCTGTATAATAGATTCTATTAAGATTCTTTTATTCCTTTATTTGATTTGTATTTTATTTTTGATTGATGATCTTATTTGAAATAATATCAAAACAATTCTTATTTGATAGGGCTATTTGCGCAAGTATTTTACGATTCAAAAGCAATTGTCTCTTGTACAGATTGTGGATGAATAGGCTATAACTATAGAATAGCCTATTCTCACGAGTTACCGCATTTATCCGAGTGATCCACAAACGACGAAAATCTCTCTTTTTCCTGCTCCTATCTCGATGAGAGGAAACCAAAGCTCTCATTCTTTGTTGAGTAGTCGTTCGAGTAAGTCTTGAATGAGCCCCTATAAAGGTTGATGCAAATAAACGAATCTTTTTTCGACGTCTCCGAGCTGTATATCCTCGTTTAACTCTGGTCATTGAATCAAATGAAACTTTCTTGAATAACTAATTGATTTCTCTTCTTTCAGTCATCCTTTTCCTCCGGTCGATTAATAACAAAACGGATTCTTCCGATATATAAAATATAAATTCCAATGGCTTTTGCGACTATGACCTTCCCGACCACGATTCTTTCTTTCTTCAAGGTATCTCGCCTGGAAATAAGAAATTCGACTGCTACTAAATAAAAAAGAATAGTGGGTTCCCTCGTTTCTATGGCAACTTCTGAAACGGTGAGGTCCTCTCTATACACCGGAGCCTCTTCTTTCATTTCATCGAATTTTATTGTGAACTTGTATAGTTCACACTCTTTGGCTCTACCCATCCATTTTTCAATTAGAATTCTTTTTTCAATTCTAATTATCTAATTATAAAGTAATAGTCCTTTTCACAAAAAAGCTATCCATACAGTGACGGCATTTAATTCTGAAAGTTGGCTAGGTAGCTGACCCTGTTAGTCCGTTTTTTCAAGAATAGGAGCATAACCTTTTTCCTCCGCTTAATGGATAACTATTTGTTACCAATGGAGAATTCCTTCTCATCTCAAACGGAGTGATTGGATTTGCACCAATAGAAACCATAAATTCATAACATAATTAGGTATATAATAGATCTTCATTTTTAGATAATAGTCAATTAAATGGCCGTCTTCCACTCTATCTATCCTAATTCATTGGTAGTGGTCGTTGATACTGGAAAAAATCTTTTCATTTCTTCAAACTCATGATCTGAACTAAACGAGTCGCACATACACCCTAGTACATGTTCCTCGACGCTGAGGACATCCTCGAAGAGCGGGAGATTTCGTGACATTTCTTATTGGCTGTCTTGCGTTTCTAATAAGTTGTTTAATGGTTGGCATGGCGTGTCTATAGAATCTCATTCTAGATAGAATAGAGTGGGTTGGCTTAGATCGATCTTAACCTGATGGTTGATGATTATGAATGATTTCTATTCACGCCGAAAATTCGAATTTCTCAATGGATTTCGTATATTTATACGGAATCCCCAGTATTTTCATTTTCGACCGCTACAAGATCAACGATGCCATGAGCTTGGGCTTCTGTTGCTGACATAAAAACATCCCTTTCCATATCTTCGGATATAACCCATAAAGGGTTGCCCGTTCTTTGTACATAAACTTTTGTGAGAGTTTCGCGAAGCTTCAATAGTTCTTCTGCTTCCAGGATAAATTCCCCTGCTTGTGCCTCGTAAAAAGAACTAGCAGGTTGGTGAATCATAACCCTGATGATATTGATATAACATCATGAACGGTTCTTCTATCTATATATCGCACGATTGGATTAAAGTAAGGGGGAATCAAAATAACAATAAAAAATAGAATTAAACAACCGTACGGGCATCTTTTGTACATTGCATACGGCTCTGCAATGGAATTGATTTTTTCGATAGAAGAAATTCTATCGAAAAGAATAAATAGAACCCATCTGATCCAAATCGTTAAATGATCCATTTACCACCCTTCCTTTCGTAGTAGTAAAAAAGATAC